AAATTCCAAAATCCATTTCGCCGTCCAGTAGCTACAACGGTTTTTTTAATCGGTACCATAGTAGCTCTTTGGTTAGGTATTGGAGCCACACTGCCTATTGATAAGTCCTTAACTTTAGGTCTTTTTTAAATTGATTCATGAAGTATTTTCTTCATGAAGTATTTTGATGTAGATATGTCAGGAATGGTTACTTCAAAGTAATTAATAAAGTAATTATTCCTGATATAAATTCAAAAAATTATATTATATGTTTTCAAGTTTCAAATAAATCGAGAAATTCATACGTCTTTCTAAAAAATAGCATAGAAAAATCTTTTTGAAAAAAAAAAGTATTAAAAATTTTTATTAAACTGTCTTGCTTTTCCTCTCGAAAATGATTGGATTTTGACCAATGGAAACCATCAATTTGATAGAATAATTAGGTATATAATATACCTTTATGTTACTATCCTATTCATCAGTACTGGTTGTTGATACTGGAAAAACTCTCTCATCTGTTCATCTGAACCAGCCGCACATACACCCTAGCACATGTTCCTCAACGCTGAGGACATCCTTTAAGAGCGGGAGATTTCTTACCATTTTTTTTGGCTGTCTGATGTTTCTAAGAAGTTGTGTAATAGTTGGCATATTGTGTATATATCTATACAGAATCCAATTTCTTTCTTTCGATCGATCTTAACCAGATGTTATTTTTCTCAATTTTCCTTTTTTGAATATGGAATACTCCATATTCAAAAAAGGAAAATTCGACTTTGAAATAGATTTACAAAAAATCAATCGGATCACTCTTTTATTTCATTTTCTTTTTTGGACTTTACTATGTGATCGATAATACCATAATCTTGAGCTTCTGTTGCCGACATAAAATAGTCTCTTTCCAGATCCTTCTGTATAACATCTACAGGTTTACCTGTGTTTTCTGCATAAATATCCGCAATTGTGTTACGAAGTTCAAACATACCTTCTGCTTCTATTTTTAAGGAATGTATATTTCCCTTAACACGGGCACTGCTAGGTTGGTGAATCATCACCTTAGCATTAGGCAATGCTACCCGTTTAGTAATTGTTCCTCCGGCCAGGATCAAAGATGCTGCTGATGCAGCTAATCCCATATTTATTGTACATACATCAGGTACAATGTACCTCATTGTATCATATATAGATATAGCTGCCTCTGCTCCTCCACCGGCAGAGTTTATATATATGCTGATATCAGTATCAGCATCAGTATCATCATAAACATCAGTTTCCGAATCCAGTTGTAACAAGAGAGCGATAAACCGATTGGCGAAAAGTGTCTTAATTTCTTTGCATAGAAAGAGTGCTCTTTCTATGTAAAGTCGTTCGTATATCCCAATCCAAGCCGGTTTATCCTCGAAAAAACGGCGATAACGTACTTTTGGTATACCCAATGGCATATATTATTCATCCTATTTTTGCAAATAACTAATAGATTCGATTTCTTTTCTTTCAGTTATTCTTTTATCCGTCTAGGGTCAATCAATAACAAAACACATTATTCCAATATATCAAATATCGATTCCAATGGCTTTTGCTACTAGAACCTTCCCCTTGCTTTTCTTCCCATTCTTAAACAATGAATTCTATATTGATTATATTGGAAAGTTTACAAATTCGCAATAGTCGGTTTTTCGTCTAAAACACGGCGATAAGGCACTCTTGGTATGCGTAAAGGCATAAAATTGAATTCCATTTTTGAGAATATTTTGATGCACTTGAACAAGGAAACCGAAATTAGCATATTCTCAAATAAAATTCTCAATTTAAGCAAGCAGATTTTCTTGAATCATACAGGAATTGGGATAAACTAAAAAAAAGGAAAATTCGAGTTTCAAATACATAAAAAAATATTCGAGGAAAGGCTATAATCAAATTCTTGATTAGATTTTCTTAATCAATTTTATTTCTTTAATGGGTTTCTTTTTATTTTATATCTTTTTATTTTCTAATAAATAAGAAAAATAAGATTCATTTTAATGAATTGAATGTGAATTCAAAATAAAAATATAGAGTAATCTTATCTTAATTTAAGTTCGAAACGTTTTGTAATCTTCAACCAATTATGTGCTTCAATATAATTGCTTGGAGTAAGCGCTATAGCTTGTTTCCAATACTCAGCAGCTTGATTGGACCAAGCCTCTGCAATTTCAGAATCGCTCTCTAGAATGGCCTTTTCTCCCCAGCCGGAATAGATAATTCTTTCCCTTAGAACTGTACTTGAGAGTTTCCTACCTCATACGGCTCAGTAATCTATTCTGATTTCTTTTATCCTGATTTATTATATATTGGATAATTCAATTTTTCTATCTATTCTGATTTCTTCTATATTGGATAATTCAATTTTTCTATCTATTCCAAAAAAAGCCCTTTTTTACCAAACTCTAATTTTATGGTTTGTTTTTGAAAGGAACTCTATAAAAAAAAAAAATTAACTACTTATAACTTATAATTAAATAATTCCCTTTATGAATTTTAATAAAGGAAGTTCCATTTCACTATTTTTAGATAAAATAAAGAGAGACAAAAAAAATTGAATCAATATTATGCAATTCTAAAATTACTAACAAGAATATTACTAACAAAAATATTTCTTAGAATTCTTTATTGAATTCGATGAAATGGTTCTTTAATAATGATTCTTTAATATAGCTAGAATGACCCTCTCTTTATATACCTAGAATTACCCTCGCAAATTGCGGACACTAATTTGTTAAGAATCCATCGAATTGAAACTGTATCTTTATTGTTGGCTGGAATTGGGATATCCACGAGATCTGGATCACAATCTGTATCGATTAAGCAAATTATCGGAATACCCAAAATAATACATTCTCGAAGAGCTATATATTCTCTTTGTTGATCAATGATGATCACAATATTAGGTAACTCCTGCATATATTTGATTCCACCGAGATATGTTTCCAAAGTAGATAATTTTCTCTTCAAGATTGCTGCATCTCTTTTGGGAATAGAGTTTAATGTGCCATCCTCTTCTAAGGATTTTAAATGCCATAACGTAGAAAGTCTCTTTCGCGTAATGGACCAATTTGTTAACATACCACGAAACCATTTTTTATGAACATAATGACACCGAGCCCTTATTCCAGCCAACGCTACTGAATCCGCGACTTCTTCTGGGAATTTTTGAGTACCAACAATTAAAATGTTTTTTTTTTCACTTGCTGCATCAAAAAGTAAATCACAAGCTTCTGATAAAAAACGAGCAGTTTTAGCGGGATTTGTAATATGTATACCTAAACGTTTGTATTTGGGCTTTAGAAGGATATAAGGAGTGATTTTAGGATTCCATCTCCTTTTATAATTACCTAAATGAACTCTTGCTTCAATCATCTCTTCAAAATTGATGTTCCAATATCTTCTTGTCATTTTGTCTCCCACTTCCTTTTCTTTTATTTTCTTTTTTCAATAAAAAAGAGGTGCTTTGAAATAAATAATTGTTCCGATGGAACCTTCTACCGGTAATTTACCATTGATGCATGACACAAATCCTAAACAATTTTTAGAATTACTTATTTGATTTGATTGACTCTGACTCGATTGATCAAAAAATCCATAATCAGATTAGTTAAAAAAAATAGTTAAGGTAAGAAATGAATCCGTTTTCATTTAAGTTAATGATAATGAAATCTTTTGAAAGATTTTTTTTTATAAATGAGAATTTAGATTATTTGTCATGTCAGAACATAATAATTCTTTATGATGTAACATAATATCTCTCATTTCAAACTCAAATAGATTTTCTATTTTTTTTTCTAAAGTAAAGCTCTTATCTTGTCTTGAAGGATGCACATTTTTTTTCAATCCGGTACCAATAGGTAGAATTCTTCCCAGAACAACGTTTTCTTTCAGACCTTTCAACCAATCAATACGACCTCGCAGAGCAGCTTTTGCTAAAACTCGAGCGGTTTCTTGAAAACTTGCTTCAGATATGAAACTTTGAGTATTTAGAGAGGCTCTTGTTACTCCCAACAAGATTGCCCGATAAAATATTGATTCATCCAAAGCGCGTCCTGCTCGTTCCGCTCGTAATAACCCAATTAACTCTCTAGGTAAAAAGACATTAGACATTCCATCTTCTGAAACCAACACTTTTGATGTTACTTGATGTACAATAATCTCGATATGTCTATTATGGATATGTACCCCCTGAGATCGATAAACCTTTTGGATCTCATTAACCAAAGAAATACGACTTTGGGCTATGGTTAGCTCAGCTCCAATGAAGAAAACCCAAGGTACTCCAAGAATTCTTGGTATACGTTCGTTCCAACCTTCAACCCTCCTTTTTAGGTTTATCAATAGTAAATCAATCGAACGCGCTTCGAAAAATTTCTCTACTTTTGGAAGACCTTGCGTTATATCACTAGATCTCGATTTTTCATATAGAAATGTAACTAATACATCTCCTTTATAAAAGATTTCCCCATAATGACCATGAATGGTTGTGCCTGAAGTGAGCAAATAGGGTTTAGCTGATCTTATAACTAAGGAATCAAGATTGATAATTACAATTTGACCAGATTTTTTGACATATGGTTCGTCTTGAAAAAGACACAAATTTTCGCAAATAAATTGTCCAAGACTTATTTTTGTCGATGTCTCTTCCCAACTATTGTCGTGAAAGAAAGGGCACCAATTCCAATTGAATGGGTTCAAAAAAAAGCCTATCGTTGGATCCGGACTGTAAATTCTGCTATTCTCATCTATTAAACAGTATTCAGCAACCTCAGGTTGAAGTATTCTACATATATTATAGATTTGAATCAATACTTTGAAAATCTGTTCCAAAAAAGATGCGATGACACATGGAGCAAACTGAGAATTATCTATATATGGTAAAATGATGTTGAGTAGCAGGAAAACCTCTTTCAAATTGTCAAAAAAATCAAACCAATTATCAAGATATTTATTTAATAAGATCTCATTATGAGTTACTAAATTAAAAAATGAATAAAAATTCGTTATTTTAGATACAATAGCACCTAGCGGACCCAAAACAAATATATATGGGAATAGGGGATTCCTTTTTTTTCTCACAGTATTCTTTTTGAATCGATGCATTTGAGAACAATTGGACGATGGCAAAATTATCAAAGATTGATAATCCTTGTTTCGATTTAACAAAGTACCCATAGTTCCTTTATGTTGACTAGATGGACTAAATGATTGCATTTTCGTCTTGGAATAAAAAGGATTGATATTGCTACGATCATTATCAGGAATAGGATCTAATGTATTATCAGGAATGAATCCTGAACTTGCTCTTTCATACCTTTTTCCAATATATGAGGGCTTAATTAACTCAATTTTGATGAAATTGCGAATTAAAAAATTTATCTTTATCTCAACAAATGAAGCATGAACCTCTTCTTCTATAGAACTATTTTGTTTTTGGTCCCAATTCAATACTAAACAAGTCCGAACTAATTGAATAGTCTTAAGACAAATTATTCGAATTGACTTGCTATCTCCATAAAGGAAATAATTGACAATTCTAAATTGGAGATTGTCTTTTTCTTGCACGAGATCCTGAGGGAAAAGTGTTGCTAAATCAATCTCATCAGGTATTTCATATGTAATTACAGGTCTAATCGAAACAAAATATTTTTTCTTGATAGGTGTGATCCCTTGAACATAGATCCAATCTTTCGATTTTTTGAATTTCTTCAAATTTTTTTTTTCTGTTTCTCGTGGTATCAAAATATCGCTCTGCCTGGATATCTTATCTGGAAAATGAATATCTCCAGAAAAGATTTTCAATTCAATATATTTTCTTGTTTTCTCCACTTGGACTAATCCACCCATTCGGCTTCTTTTATTTAAAGTGAGCCATGTATTTACGCCAATGATACTATTGTTCCGGACTCTTATAGAAGAGGATCTCGGTAAGATATGCACTTCTTCGGGAATGAAAAAAAACGGATCCACTTTACTTTGGTATTCCGTGCTAAATTCTTGTGTTCCTTGATCCTCGATCAATGTTTGGTATTCCAGACTTAATTCTTGTGTTCCTTGATCCTCAATTAACATTTGGTATTCTGTCAATTCTTTTATTTCTTCATTCTCAATCAATGTTTGGTATTGCGGACTTAATTCTTCTTTTTCTTGATCCTCAATTAACATTTGGTATTTTGTCAATTCTTTTATTTTTTCATTCTCAATCATTAACATTTGGTATTCCGAAAATTCTTTTATTCTTTGATCCTCGATCAATATTTGATATTCCGGACTCAATTCTTGTGTTCCTTGATCTTCGATCAATGTTTGGTATTCCAGACTCAATTCTTGTGTTTCTTCATCCTTCATTAACATTTGGTATTCCAGAGATTCTTTTATTGCTTCATTCTTAATCAATTTTTGGTATTGCGTATTCAATTCTTCTGTTTCTTCATCCTCAATTAACATTTGGTATTCCGGAAATTCTTTTATTCCTTCATTCTCAATCAATGTTTGGTATTCCAAAGTCAATTCTTGTATTTTTTGATACTCAATCAACATTTGATATTTTTGATATTCAATCAACATTTTGTATTCCGGGCTAAATTCTTCTATTTCTTGATCCTCAATTAACATCTGGTATTCCGGAAATTCTTTTATTCCTTGATCCTCAATCAAATCGTCTTCTTTTATGATTGACTCGATCTCATATTGAATAATTCCCGAATTACTTCTTCTGTATCGTGGATCATCAAAATAAGCAAGAATACTATTTTGATGGAAAATACCGTTTATAGGTATCGCCATCGAAATAACAAAACAGGATATTAGTTCTTTTTCTTGTTCTTTATCATATTTTAATGGGATAATAAATCGGTTTCTTCGCTTTTTCATCAACAAATAAGACTTCTCTTGCAAAATAGAAGGATATATGAAATTCGAATGATTGTTCGATACGATTTGATCAGTCGGTGAATGCTCAACAATTTCCCCTTTACTAGAAGTATTCAACAATTTATATCTTAGTTCATTATTAGCTTTTGTATTAGTTTTTGAGGGGTCAGAAATAGAAATATATCTTTCTTCAACAGAAAAAGAATCAACATTCATTTGATCTTGATCCTTGTGTACCGGAAAAGACACTCTATCGGATCTGCAAGGACTTCCTGCCAATACCCATAAATGGCTTGTTTTTGGTAATAGATGTACATTACTATCTGTATGTTTAGGTGTATGGTAGACATCGGTACTCCAGTGCAGTTCTCCTCCTGATTCCGAAAAAATATGTTTTTGTACTCTCTCTTTAAAAGGAAAAGTAGACATTCCGGTACGAATCTCAGCAATAACTTGTTCTGATTCTACATATTGATCACTTTGAACTAAAATCAAACTTTTCGAGGGGATACTCACATTATGGATAATATCTCGACTCTCTATAGTTACATAGAAATCTGTAGAACACAGAAAGGCAGGATGCCCATGACGGGTACGTGTGGGATGAAGCAAATCCTCATTGAATTTGATTTTTCCATGAAAAGGAGTTCGTACATGTTGGGCAGTACCACCTGTGAATACTCCACCAGTATGAAAAGTTCTTAATGTGAGCTGAGTTCCTGGTTCCCCAATCGATTGACCCGCAATAATACCTACAGCTTCTCCCAATTCAACCAAATCACCATGAGTGGGACTCCGACCATAACATAATTGACAGATCCAAGATGTACTCCTGCAAGTGAAAGGAGTTCTAATATATATTGATTGTGCTCGAAAAGTTCTAAATCGATTGACCAGTCCAATCCCAATATCTTGATTTCGAGTGGCAATGCATCGTAGACCGATATAGATATCATCTGCTAATACACGACCGATTAGTGTTTGGACAAAAACGGTTTCTGTCATCCCATTTTGAGGACTCACAGAAATACCTCGGATAGTACCACAGTCTCTTCTACGTACAACAATGTGTTGAACTACTTCAACAAGTCTACGAGTAAGATATCCAGCATCTGCTGTTCGTATAGCAGTATCTACAACTCCTTTGCGAGCTCCATAACAAGAAATTATATATTCAGTCAAAGAGAGTCCTTCGTGTAAATTGCTTTGAATGGGTAAATCAATCATTTGTCCTTGGGGATCTGACATTAATCCTCTCATACCTACTAATTGATGTATCTGAGATGCATTTCCCCTAGCTCCCGAAAAAGACATTAAATAGACTGGATTAGAAGGATCAGTCATCTGAAAATTTGAATTCATTTCTTGTCTCAAATATTCACTTGTGGCATACCATATTTCAATAGATTGACGTAATTTTTCTACTGCATGTACATTTCCATAATGATGGTGTTTCTCCAAAATAGAAGTCTGTTGTTCAGCATCTTGAACTAACCATTGTTTTGATGACATTGTTAAAAGATCATCAATTCCTAATGAGATAGATGTAGTAGTGGCTTGATGGAAACCTAAAGTCTTTAATTGATCTAGGATATAGGATGTATATCCCATTCCAAAATGCACTATTAATCTGCTAATAAGTCGTTTTATAGCAGTTCCATTTATGACTTTATTGTAAAAGGCTTGTTTTGTATCTTTTTTTGTCATAATTACTTCTCTATTTGAGTAGGATTCGACAATAGACATGAGTTAGTGATTCGAAGATAGAATACCCTTTATCTTACTCTTGATTCATGGAGAAATTCAGAAATAAAGAAATTAATGAAATTGGAAAAACCCGGGATTTCGCCGCCTGGGAAGGGGTATGACCTAATCTAATTTTTGAATTGAAATAGTGTATCAATTATAGTGTATCAATTCGACTAAACCCTTGTATGGCTTCTTCTATTTCTCGATAAAAAGAAATATGACCAAGAGTGGTTCGAATGTATATACAACGGATTTCTTCTTTTGCACTTCTTATTATAAGATAATGCCCATAAATCTCATGAGAATTACCCAAAGATTCATATTGAACTTCAATGGGAAGTTCATTTGACCCAATAAAAGGTTGATCTTTATCGAATTTCCATTGGAGCCACAAAGGATTATCTAAACTGATTCTTTTTTGCCGATAAGCTCCAAGTGCATCATATGAGCTAGAAAAATAAGGTTCTTTTTCCTTATTATATTTAGAGTTTATATTGTCAACTGGTTCGTTTTGATAGTTTCTGCAATTATACAGATTATACCTATTTGCACAAATCCCTCGACGATTTCCCATGGTTAATATATAGAGTCCAATAAGCATATCTTGAGTTGGTACACAAATAGGATCTCCAATAGCTGGAGATAACAGATTTGTATGAGAAAACATAAGTAAACGAGCTTCCGCTTGAGCTTCTAAAGATAAAGGTAAATGAACAGCCATTTGATCTCCATCAAAGTCTGCATTAAAGCCCTTACAAACTAAGGGGTGTAAATAAATAGCACGCCCCTCCACTAAAATGGGTTGGAAGGCCAATATGCCTAATCTATGCAGAGTTGGTGCTCTATTCAGTAATACAGGATGCCCCTGCACAACTTCTTGAAGTATTTCCCATACAATAAGTTCTTTTTCCCGCTCCTTAATCTGCCTTTTAGCAGTCGCTGTGTTAGAAGCGAAATGTTTCCTAATTAGATCACGGATTAGAAATGCTTGGAAAAGCTCTATTGCGATTTCTCGAGGTAATCCGCATTGATGTAATGAAAGAGAAGGGCCCACAACAATGACAGAACGCCCTGAATAATCAACCCGTTTACCAAGCAAAGTCTCGCGGAATCTTCCTTCTTTCCCTCCAATGATATCTGAAAAAGATTTGTAAACTTTATCTTTATTAAAACCATCCTTACTTGGTTCGTGGACCCCAATATCAAGAAGTATATCTACAGCTTCTTGTAATAATTTTACCTGAGAATTTACAACCTCTCTGTCCGAACATACACGTGGGGCTAATAATTCGCTAAGAAGATCATTCCGACGAATAACTCTTCTATAGAGCTCATTAATATCCGAACTTATTAGCTTACCCCCATCTATTTGAATAATGGGTCTCAATTCGGGAGGAAGAACTGGTAATAAGTACAAAATCATCCATTCAGGTTCTATATTTGTTTGAAGAAAATGTTTAGCTAATCCCATACGTCTAACCAAAAAATTCTTTCTTATTTGAATTTTTCTATTTTCCCATTCATTTTCAGTAGATTCCTCGTCTGCTAATTTTTTCCATTCTACTAATGAATTCTCGATAATAATTCGCAAATCTAAATCAGCTAATTGCTCTCTAATAGCATCAGCTCCTATAAGAATTTCTCGATTTTGAAATATCTTGAAGCCTCGAGTACTAAAAAAAAGTGGAATGCTGTATTTCCGGGATTGGATTTCATATTCGAATAAACCTCTTAATCGTAAGAAAGTCGGTTTTTTAGCTATGGGCCTAGCAAAAGAAGAATCAAGATAGGTTCCTATAGGATTCCCCCCTTTGAAATCGGACGTGAACGTTTCCTCTCATCCGGCTCAAGTAGTTGCACTAACTAAATAAAGAAAAAAAGAGTTCTTTCTTATTTTTAGACTTTTTCGAAAAAACTTAAAAATAACTACTCTTTACTCAAGTTCCCAGTAAAAACCAATCTCTCATTGATTCATTCTTTCCTTACTTGAATTTGATGAATGAATGAAATGAGAATGCCAAATTATTGAGTAGTCTACTTCCCTGATGAATTCTCTTAAAGACTCCTGATAAAGATTTCTGATTTTTGAATTCATACGGGATTTATTTGTCTATATCTCATTCCCTTTAATCTTTTAGGTCCCTACCTACTCACCTCGACGGTTATGCCTTAATATCCCTTGAAGCATATATGCGATAGATAAGCTCCTGTAACCATACTATATTTGCTTGCTTAAGCAAAATCTTTCTCTGAAAGAAATGGAATGATAAACCCCATTTCAAAAGATTTTCACAAGGTATGACTAGCTATTCCTGTTTATCTATTACAGAATGGACCATGGATTAATTCCCCTTTAAATTGGAAGTATAGAATATACTCAAAATCCTAAGTTTCATGTTATTTCTTCCAAAACACATGTCAGAGCCAGGGCATCCCAATTGGATCGAATGGGATGACAGTTTCTCAATTCAAACTGTTAAATGATAATTTTGATCAAATCACACACCGCAATATACTAGGCTTTTTAATTCCTTAAGGGATTTATCTAAAAGATTTGCGATATAACTAGGAAGACGTTTTAAATACCACACATGAGTCACTGGACATGCGAGTTTGATATACCCCATTTGATATCTTCGTATTCGAGAGTTACCAAATTCTACTCCACATTCTTCACAAAATCTTGGGTTTTCTTTTTCAGCCCCAATCTCTTTATATTTTCCACACGCACAAAATCCACTTTTTATGGGTCCAAAGATTCTTTCGCAAAACAATCCATTTTTTTCTGGTTTATTGCTTTTATAATGAAAAGTCTGAATTTTGGTTACCTCTCCAAGTATGATTTCCCCATTAGGTAGGATTTTGGTCGCCCAAGCCTTTATTTGTTGAGGAGAAACTGGTCCAATTTGAAGTTTTTGATGTTTATACTGGTCAATCATAAAATAAGATTATTAATTCAGATCATACTTCCTTCCTATGAATCTGGAAGTTCTTTTCAGATACAAAGAAATAATTCAATTCTAGAGCCAAAGAGCGTAGTTCTCGAACGAGTACTCGAAAAGATTCTGGAACATCATCCTGAGGGTTAGGTGTTCTTCCTCCAATAAGCATAGTATTTAATATCTCTTTACGAGTTCTAATATGATCAGACTTATAAGTAAGCATCTCTTGTAAAATATGAGCAACACCAAATCCTTCTAGAGCCCAAACTTCCATTTCTCCTACGCGTTGTCCCCCTTGGTTGGCCCTTCCTCTAACGGGTTGTTGTGTAACAAGTGTGTAAGGCCCGGTAGAACGTCCATGGATTTTATCATCCACTTGATGAATTAATTTTAGGATATAGGACTTTCCTGTTAGAACAGGTTGTTCAAAAGGATCTCCTGTTCTTCCATCAAATATTATGCTTTTTCCAGGGTATTCGGGCTCAAAAACCCATGGATTTCTTGTTTGTTTACTGGCTTCATATAATTCAGAAAACACTAGTTTTCTCGAAGCCTCTTGCTCATATCTTTCATCAAAGGGTGCTATTCGATAATGTCTCTTTAGGAGATCCCCTGCTAATCCAAGTGAGCATTCAAATATCTGGCCCACATTCATTCGTGAAGGTACTCCCAAGGGATTGAAGACCATATCAACAGGTGTTCCATCTTGCAAATAGGGCATATCTTGTCTAGGCAAAATCTTGGAAATGATACCTTTATTCCCATGTCTTCCAGCTACTTTATCACCTACTTTGATTTGACGTTTCTGTAAAACATATACAGAAACCATTTCTAAAATATTACTGGAACTGTCCTTCTCAATCCATTTTACATCAATAACAAGACCTCTTCCGCCTATAGGTAGTCTTAAAGAAGTTTCTTCTGTAGAAGATAATTCTGTGCCAAGCATAGCCCCTAAAAATCTGTCCTCTGGGAACGATTCATCCTCTGTTGGCGTTAATTTACCTACTAAAATATCACCTGTTTCTACCCAAGATCCCAGCATCACAATCCCATTCCTATCCAAATTACGTAGAAAATAAGTCTCGAGATGAGGTATTCCCTTAGTGATTCTTTCAGGGCCTTGATTTGTCATATAAGTTTTAATCTCATATTTCCGAATATAAAAAGAAGTCAAAATATCTTCATATATCAAGCGTTCGCTAATTAGTACCGCATCTTCAGAATTATAACCCTCCCACGGCATATAAGCTACTAATAGATTTTTTCCTAAAGCGAGTTCCCCACCAACTATAGCGGCACCATCCGCTAAAATTTGACCTTTTTTGACGCATTGACCTCCCTGAACCCGGGATTTTTGATGGAGAAAAGTTTTTTTGTTGGAACCTTGATACTTAACTAACGGAATACTTTCAGTATTCCCATTCCTTGAAAAGGAGATCTTGTGACTATCAGTATAAAAGACCTTTCCCTGATGCTCAGCTATAACTGAAAACCCCGAATCTACAGCCGTTTGGCCTTCTAGACCAGTTCCAACAATACACTTCTCCGACTGACAAAGCGGAACTGCTTGGCGCTGCATATTCGAACTCATTAAGGCTCGATTCGCGTCATTATGCTCGATAAAAGGAATAAGAGAAGCTCCAATCGAAAAATAGTGGAAGGGAAAAATGCTTCTAAGATGAATCTGTTCCCACGCAATAGTAAGGAATTCTTGACGGTATCGAGCGGGAACAACCTCTTCTTCTTGAATACCCCGATTCAAGGACAAAGAATTTCCTGCTGCTATCATAAAATATTCATCTCGAGTTGGTGATAAATAAACCATCTGTCCTTCTTTTTTATCAGATATTTTATAAAACGGACTTTCTATAGATTCCCAACGACCAATCCGTGCATAAATAGCTAAGGATCCAATAAGTCCAACATTAATACCTTCGGATGTATCAATTGGACAAATACGTCCATAGTAGCTAGGATGGATATCTCGTATCCGAAAACTAGCAGTCTGACTTGTTAGTCCTCTAGGACCCAAAAAACTCCATTTTCGCCCATGAGCTACTTGTGCTAACGGATTTGTTTGATCTGAAACTTGTGATAAGGGGTGGAGGCCAAAAAACGATTCATAAGTAGTTGTTAATGAAGTTGAAATTACCAAATTCTGAGGACTTTTTATCCATTTATTATGAGAGATTGCTACACGTATAGTATTCCGAATCGCATTTTCTAAACGAGAGAGAGCCAATCTGAATTGATCCTGTAAAAGATCTCCTACAGAACGAATACGTTTATTCTTCAAGTGATTCATATCATCAAGTGTACCCATTTCCAATTTCATTCCAATCAAATGATCAGCAGCAGCCAATATATCCCGTGGTAACAAAAATATGTTGTCCTGAGGTATATCAAGATTGAGTCTACGGTTCATATTTCGTCGACCAATCCTTCCTAATTCGCATTTTGGTTTAACGAATTTATTTTGTAACTCCTCATATAAGGACTCTGAAAATACCATATCGTCCTCTTCTATAGAACGTAACTTTTTATAAAACTCCAAAATAGCATTTTCTCTTGAACTAATGTGAAAAAAGAGTTCGTTATCATTCAGGAAAGACAAGAAAATCTCAGGGTAGCAAACATTCTCGAGAATTTCTTTCAGATTCGAACCCATAGCTGATAATAGAATTAGAATAGATATCTTTTGTTTCCTACTCACACGTGCCCATATCCTTGCTTTTCTATCCATTTCTAACTTGAATCTTCCTCCAAAATCTGATATTATTGTGCCGGTATAAACAGTAACTCCGCGATGGTCCAATTCTGAGCGATAGTAAATACCAGGGCTTTGCAATATTTGATTTATTACAGTTCTATATATTCCATTTATTAGAAAAGTTCCTAAGGAAGTCATTATAGGAATGTTTCCTATAAAAACGGTTTGTTCCTGCATTTTTATACTGGTTTTTCGAGTTAATCCCGCGGGTACATATAATCTTACAGAATATGTAAGTGATTCATAAATAGCATCTCTTTCTTTTATCAAGGGTTCTACCAATTGATATCTTTCCACAAATAATAGAAATCCTATATTTTGATTTATATCTTCGATTTTTTCTTTTGGAAACTTCTCAAATTCTTCCCTCAAGCCTTTAGTAATAAATCTGCAAAAGCTCTCAAATTGTATCTGATTAAACCCAGGTATTGTGGACATTCCCCCATTTCCATTCCAAATCATCTTAATCTGAAGCTTACTATATTATCGAAAAAATCCCATTAATTGCTTACTATTCATCGACTCCCTATCTATAGAACAATCAAGTAATGATGGAATTCCTATTCTGTTTGCTAAATCACATGAAATTTTAGTGAACTCCATATATCGATTTTTGACATATAATATAAATAAATTGAGATGAAATGGAATAATGAAGAAAAACCTCTGAAAAAAACGTAACAAAATGGAATGGAAATGTATTGATAAGATATTCCCGGAAAAAGATTCTGCTACTTTCTTCCAATTATGGAATCTTTATCTATATAAAATATAGATAAAATGCATCTTACCCCTCTTTTCTTTCTTTTTTTTTTTATGGAAATCTACTCTTTAAGCATGATCTTATTGGGTGCTAAAGATTTATGATTGAATCTAGATTTTATGAAATGAATGAGAAAAAGACAGACATAGTCAAGCAAACTGGATAGTTTGATTTAATACACTTTATGTTCAAAAAAATAAAGAAAATCTTTTTGTTTTGTAATAGGAGTATTTTATTAGTCGTAATAGTCTATTATTACTAATATCCTAGAATTGATAAATTAGTATTTAATTACAGTCCAAGAACTGATAAGTACTTGAGCATGGATTTGTAAACCTACTATTTGCCAATAGAGATCTTTACTTAACTTCTACAGCAGATATCTCAAATAACACATTATATATATGCTTTAATGGAAGATGATATAACCTTCATAATTTCTTTTGTATTCAATACTTTCGATGCAGTGCAAAATAAAAGAAAAATCTGCTTTAGCTAGGAATATCATACATAAGAAAGAAAATGACTTAGAATCTATGTAATTTTTTCTGTTCTGAGGTTTACATATAAATTCAAAATTGATTATAATTCCTAATTGAAAAAGATTTGACTCTAAGTAATTGATACTAATTAGTCATAAATCAATTTGATTTTGTTTATCCCATTAAGGAAATGAAAAAAAATGGAAGATATTATATCAATTGAAATTGAAGAATCCTTCGTTACTTTTTGTTACTTTAAGAAAGATAAAAAAATCCAAAAGGAAATCAAGACAAGAATAACTAGAATTCCAAAAAATTCTAGTTAAGGGTTCTAATTTGACCTAAATTTTGGAATCTATCACCGGAAATACTTTTTTTATCTATTGAAGAATTCTTCAATAGATAAAGAGAAGAAGTTCTTAATTGAAAGAGTATGTATGTGTTTTGAAAATAGAATTCATCAAAGAAAATGATTTCAATTGAATGAATCCCATAAAAACCAGAAATCCTCACCCTTTTTTTGGAATAAAGATAAGCAAATTAAAAAAAAGAATTGAATTATTTTTCTCGATTTTGGATTGGATTTGGCGGCATGGCCAAGCGGTAAGGCAGGGGACTGCAAATCCTTTATCCCCAGTTCAAATCTGGGTGTCGCCTTTTCAACAAGATACTTTCAATTTTTTTCTATATCCTACTAATAAAATTTGACAAATTCTTGTCCTGTATAACTAGGGACAAAGAATTTCTTGATACTTTATTTTTCGAATTCCTAGTTCGAGGAAATAGAAAAACTTGTCCAGTGAAATTAAAAAAAATAAAGGAATGGATTTAAGAGTTGTAGTGACAGCTCCTTGTTTTTTCTCTCATAGAAAGAGAGACAGTAAGCTTATCTTAAATACAAAATATTTAAGATATACAATAATGGATAATTATGTATCTTGTTAATACATTTGAATATCTTTTTTTCATAAAAAAAGAAAAGAGTTTGTATGTAAGATTTGTTCTTAAGGCTTAATTCTATCTAGTATTATAGTATTAAGCACTTTCTATTTCTTTATTGATTTATCAATAGCCTTATAAATTCGAATCCTATTTTGACTCTCCACTATTAATTGGACTATGATTATTGATCAATAATGGAATAATTACTTCATATAATATAGGAGACACAAATCATATGGATTTAGTAAGTTTTGCTTGGGCTGCTTTAATGGTAGTCTTTACATTTTCACTTTCCCTTGTAGTATGGGGAAGGAGTGGACTTTAATTTGAATTAGAAGAATTTTTTGATAAATCAATCGAGTAATCGAATCAATTGTTTCTTTGATCCTTTTACATCAATCATCTTACTATTATTTTTTCAATAATAGCTTGTCTCTCTTTAACAAGATAATCTATAACCAATAGAAAAAACTCTCTACTGCAATAGAATATACTTCTTTCTATCGCAGTAGATAATTCGAATTTGATCATTCGTTTTACTTAAGACTTAGGATTCTCTTTTTTTAATCCCTTTCTTTTATTTCTTTAATGATTGAATTGATAAGAATTTCCAATTCAAGTTTGAGTCAAATTAATCATTTTGACTGACTGTTTTTACGTAGATAATAAGTAAAAAAGCAGTAGGAACTAGAATGAACAGTGCAGTAGCAATAAATGCGAGAATATTGACTTCCATAATCTCATTTTTCCTTTTTTTGTTTTTGCAATAACTCGGGATATAATCCCATAGAAAGGAGATATTAAACTACTATAAATAAATGAAATCCAATAGGATGGCTTGCTTGCATCCTGATAATTTTGAATCGGATCCTTATTTTAAATAAGGGATATCTGATCTATCAAATCGATTCATCGTTGATGATTTATATAGTATAGGAAGATCTTTTACCCATACTAATTTGAAAATGGGATTTTTTTATTGGATTAGTCCTTTTCTACTTTTTTTGTCTTATAGCCTACTGTTTGTCTTGCTTATCTTAATAAGATTATCCTTACTCTTTTTTATACTTTTCAGTTTCTTATAATTTTCAATTAAATGCGATTAAGGATTTTTATATGATATAGGTCAGTCACACACATATCCAAATAAAGACTAGAAGTACGATGGGAAAAAGAAGAGACAAAAAAATCAAATATTCCAAGAAATTAACAGAAAAGGTTAAATTCTTGGTCTTCTCTTTTATTTTAGTAAGTCTCTCCTTTTTCGGGTTTGGAATGAAATCTATAAATTTCAAATTAAGTCTTTTATTTTTATTTGAATGAGAATATTAAGCCTATACAATCAATACAAAAAAATCGGGACTAAAAGAGATGTAGTTTAATATGAAAAGTACTTTTTTCTTAAGGTAATTATACAAAGTTTATTTTTTGATCAAAAAATAAAAAGAATAAAACTTTTTATTTTTCTCAAATTTTTAGAAAAAAAAAAAAAGAAAACTTTTATATATTATATAATATATAAAATACTATCATTTGATTCGTAGAATCAATATATTAGAAATCTCTACCTTATCAATCAACAGATAGTAGTCAAAAAAAATGAGATTTCTGATCAATATTTGTCTGGGTGATAGAAAACAAAAGAGATATTCAGTCCAATAATAAATCATTTCAATAATTATGAGAATTTAGATCTTGCTTGTTTTCTGCCTCCCTTTTTCGTGGAAAAAGGAAAGAAAAATGGATGAATATTTCGGATTCTAGTTCGGGACTGACGGGACTCGAACCCGCAGCTTCCGCCTTGACAGGGCGGTGCTCTGACCAATTGAACTACAATCCCAGCAAAGCAAGGTGTATGGTATACATATTCATAAGGGTAATATGAGTATCATCCCATTCAGCTGTACAAATGTTCAAAACATATTCACATATGGATATAGACTATAAGTGAGAGTGACACAGATTACTAGTAATCTGTTATTGTTTTACTCAATAACAGATTTTTTATCTGTAAGAGGAATAGACTTTTTTTTTCATGAGATTTTCTGAAATTTGAGTAATACTTTATTGATTGAATCTTTAAAAACTATCATGAATCGAAATTCTTAGAACTTCGAAATAAAAATTAATGAGAATTCATATTTTATATGCATATAAATACATGAAGTCTTCCCATTAATTTAATGAATGGTTTGACCTTTTATTTCAAAAAAAAGAAATTTCAAATATTTCAGGCAATTCTATTATATTATTCATATATAACATATGCATTCATAAAGTAACTTTATTGGGCCGAGCTGGATTTGAACCAGCGTAGACATATCGTCAACGAATTTACAGTCCGTCCCCATTAACCGCTCGGGCATCGACCCTGGGTGGAAGGATTCATTCTAGGTTTAAGGAAGAATTAATCCCAGGTTTCTTAGTAAACCTGGGAGAATGAATCTTAGGTTTACTGAAAAATTAATATCAACTTTGACCCTGGGTGGAAGGATTCATTCTAGGTTTAAGGAAGAATTAATCCCAGGTTTCTTAGTAAACCTGGGAGAATGAATCTTAGGTTTACTGAAAAATTAATATCAACTTTTTATTTTACCCCCAGGGGAAATCGAATCCCCGCTGCCTCCTTGAAAGAGAGATGTCCTAACCACTAGACGATGAGGGCGAATCTGCCCACACGTCGTCATCAGTCAGTACTCAAATTATAATATGTATTTTTTTACTGTCAATAGACTGACTTTTCTATTACTTTTCTTTATATTTTGATCATTTTTGTCATCATATTTTTGATCATATTTTTGATCCCATTTTTTATTTTCTTTTTTTATGATTTGATCCAAAAAGTATTTCCTATTTTTATGTTAGGATTTCGTAGAATTTTTTAATTGGATAGTTCATTCATAAATTATCCTATGCTAAATTATAACGAAAAAAATCTAATGAAAAGAGATAGGTTGAAGGATTCTTTCAATTCAAGTAGTTATTTAATGGGTCTGCTAGAAGAGTACAATTTCTTTGTACTTCAATTTTAATTGAATTAAATCGGAACTCGTTGCTTCATTTGATGTTCAGATCAAAGATATTTATTACTTTTTCTATTTCATAAAGATTCGGTTTTTCCGTTCCTAGTATAAAATTCTTCATCATCCAATTTAATAAAATATCTTGAATTGATATCAATGTGGAATTAGTATATCTTTCAATCAAGTGAATATTGTTATGACTCATGATAAATAAGTAAAAAAGTGGGATGTTCGGACTTGAACCAATTCATTATATATTTCATAAAAAAAAAAAAAAAAAAGAAAATAAACAAGAATAATAAATTCAAAATTTACCCTATTTTGCTATAAAAAAATTGATTGTTTCTGAATAAATTCTTATGCCTTATAGGCATGTTCACTATAGAGTATACATTTTATGCAAATCTTAAAAATTTACTATAATTCTATTTATATAGATAAATAGATTCTATAAATATATTTATAATTGATATATAATAATATATATGTTAAAATAAAAAATATATTTTAGGAACCTTATATACAAACCTCTTCTAATGAAAATGGCTAATTCATTAATAGAATTTCTATGCTCTTTTAACTGAGTAGTAGAGTAACGCCATAGTAAGGTGTAAATCATCAGTTCAAATCTAATAAAGGGCTTGCTACTAATTTCATAAGATTACATCCTTTTCAGCAGTAAACATTGAATGATATTTTTTTTGTATTGAAAAACAAATAATATTTTTTAGAAAAAGGTTTTTTCCTTAGCACTAATAAGAATTCATAGGAGATTTTAAAAATCCGAAAGTAACACCTACCGCAGGGTAAACCACCTTCTCTCCGACTTCCCAGCTAGAGAGAGGTCAACAATCGACATAGACAATAACCCCAGTTCTCATTCTCTGAAATCATACTAGCCTTCTCGTATGGTAGAAAAGGGTTTTTGAAACCGAAAGTCATCAGTTCAAATCCAAGGAAGGACCTTTTCCACTAAACTCAAGTTTTATACCTTGTTTTTCAAGCAAACTCTTTTTTTTTTTAGAAGAAATAAGTCATATAATGAATTTGAATTTTTTGCAGTTTTTTAGTTATATTTCAAAAATGGGATAGTCGTTATCATAATGACTAATTATGAGTAATTGAATTTTCTTAGGAGTAATCTGCCCATAGTGACATAACCCTCTTCATGTTTCATTATTTAAATTTGGTCTTCTAGAAGGTGTAACCGAGATATTCTAGAATATTCGAGATATTCAATTATTTATTTGCAAAACAAAAAAGTCTTATTATTTCTTTCTACATTCTTCTTCAAAAATTAAACTATCTTAAAAATCTTAGAAAATAAGCTATCTTCAAAAAAAATCAAAAGTAAGTGGATCTGACTCATTGAATAATGACTATATCAGTTATTCTGATATATAAATTCGATAGATAAGAAGTGAGATTCTATAAGCACAAGCGGATTCTTTTGATTTCCTTAGACCACAGTAAAGCAAGAATTTGCGAATATTTACGAGTTAATATTCTTGTTACTCGATTTACTCGATATTTATTTCATAGAAATAAATTGTTATTCCTTTCTACATACATATAAGAAATCGATTTTGAAATATCTTTTCTTGACTTCAAAATCCAATCAATATTGTTTTGTTGTTTTGTCAATACAATAATAAAGGAATGGAAGAAAAGGATTTTGAATTGAAGTATACCATTATTTAATATTCTATTTAATAGTAGGAAAAAATAGGAAATTTTTTGTTATTTTGGTTTGGTTCGTTAAAAGATTCTGACTGACATATGAGTCATAGGACAGCTCAGGATTTCAATATTCTAAATAAGCATGAAATCGTCGATCGAGTTTATGGATTTACCTAGATTTTTTTGTGGCTTAATAGAAAAAACGAACTTATACTTATATCTTCGAAACCCGTTGTAAATAAAGAGGTGTTGAAGGAGAAATCGTCCATAGATAATTGAACTATCATATGCCTTAAAATTAACATGAGATGTTCGAAAATGGTTAAAGTAATTGAACAGGAGAATCACTATGACTATAGCCCTTGGTAGATTTACCAAAGATCAAAATGATTTATTTGATATTATGGATGATTGGTTACGAAGGGACCGTTTTGTTTTTGTAGGGTGGTCTGGTCTATTGCTCTTTCCTTGTGCTTATTTTGCTTTAGGGGGTTGGTTTACAGGTACAACTTTTGTAACTTCATGGTATACTCATGGATTAGCTAGTTCCTATTTGGAAGGTTGCAATTTTTTAACTGCTGCAGTTTCTACTCCTGCGAATAGTCTAGCACATTCTTTGTTGCTATTATGGGGCCCTGAAGCACAAGGAGATTTTACCCGCTGGTGTCAATTAGGAGGTCTGTGGACTTTTGTTGCCCTCCACGGTGCTTTCGCACTAATAGGTTTCATGTTACGTCAATTCGAAATTGCTCGATCTGTTCAATTGCGACCTTATAATGCAATTGCATTCTCTGGTCCAATCGCTGTTTTTGTTTCCGTATTCCTAATTTATCCACTGGGTCAATCTGGTTGGTTCTTTGCACCGAGTTTTGGCGTAGCAGCTATATTTCGATTCATCCTCTTCTTCCAAGGATTTCATAATTGGACATTGAACCCATTTCATATGATGGGAGTTGCCGGAGTATTAGGTGCGGCTCTGCTATGCGCTATTCACGGTGCTACTGTGGAAAATACTCTATTCGAAGATGGTGATGGTGCAAATACATTCCGTGCTTTTAACCCAACTCAAGCCGAAGAGACTTATTCGATGGTCACTGCTAACCGATTTTGGTCCCAAATCTTTGGGGTTGCTTTTTCCAATAAACGTTGGTTACATTTCTTTATGCTATTTGTACCAGTAACCGGTTTATGGATGAGTGCTGTTGGGGTAGTGGGTCTTGCTCTGAACCTACGTGCTTATGACTTTGTTTCCCAAGAAATCCGTGCAGCG